ATCCATAGACATTAAAAAAGGGTATATAGGCATATCTTATTTCTTCATATTTTGACTTATATGAAGTTTCTTTCTTTGCTACAGCTCATAAAAATCGTCGTTTTGGACGATGCAGATGTAGCGAGCCTTTTTTTTAGTATTTACTAGCAGATTTGGTCTTCCTTTTTCTTTCTATAGTGGAGATAGTCGCACGTAATGACAGATCACCGCCATATTATTAAAAGCTTGGGGTAAGAATGGGTTTCGTTCTAGTGCCCTAAAATAATATTCTAAAGCTTTTGTATGTTCTCCATTACTTGTGTGGATAAGGCCTATATTGTAGAGTATATAACTTCGATCGTAGGGATCGATTTCTAGTCGCATAGCTTCATAATAATTCTGTAAAGCTTCCGCATAATTTCCTTCGGATTGAGCTGACATCCGTTACGGTCGTCATTCGATTCAAAGAATCTCCGTTCCAGAACCGTACGTGAAATTTGCATCTCATACGGCTCCTCCTTTAATATGCATAATGAGAATAAGAAACACATGGAATCAAAAAGGGGTGCAATATTTTCATTATGGACTGAGCGGGGCTAGCGTTTTTACAAAAAATATCTAGCCAACCTTCTTTCGAAAGAGCTTTTACTAACATCAAACGTCTTGATACTGAATAGAAAGGATAACTCCAGCAATTCCTTTGTCCTCAACGCCTCCTAATTTCCAGGAAATAGTCACTTCAACAGTCTTCGATGGTTATATGGATAACCAAAGTACGAACGAGATGGATATTTGTTGTCCCAACCATTTTTGTTAGTCCCAATCCAGATACGAGAGGGGAGTAGGTAGGTTATTTTTAACAAAGCTTTTGTGTTGTCGATTGCTAGGTGTAGTGCTTCTTCCCCTATGCCGCCTATTGATACTATATTACCAGGAAGTAGGATTGACCCGTAATACAGAACACAGAGGTGTAACCTTTCGCTCAATACTAAAATCGATAACTGAAGCATAGTATTTGAGGCTGCATCAATCGAGGATACACGACAGAAGGAATTGTTCTATTTCTAAACTTCACCTTCAACAAGCGTAGGTTTATTTCAATAATATAGAAGTTTATTTCAATAATATAGAATAAGAATATTTTTTCTTTCTATCTCAAATCGTATGCCTTTTTCGTAAAACTAGAAGCAGTAAAATTGAATTAAAAAAAAAAAGAATCAAATCACACCATCTCTGTAATAAGTAAATGCCTCCTTTTCTCCTGAAGTTGTCGGAATTATTCGTAATAAGATATTGGCCACAATTGAAAAGGTCTTATCAATAAAATTTCCATTTATACGTGATCTAGGCATAGGTATCAATCCATTCTATAATTCTTCTCATTACCCTTTCTTTGGGGGAAAATGATCCCACAAACAAAGGATTTTTACAGTACGAAATAACATAAAAGCAGATTCATTTCCAAACAAAATAAATTTAATGAACCTTCTCCTACTACTTAATTTTTTTAATATTTAAAATTTTTTTTATTCCAATTATTCCAAATACTCAAATTGCTCCTTTTTCAAAAATCAATAACAAGAATCAATAAGAAATAAAATAGTTGAATCCTGTTCGAATTCATACAAAACAAATGTAGTAGTATAGGAACTATTCCAATTTCATCGAAGCGGAAGAATCAAGGAATTTTTCGATTAGGTCAAAAATCATTTTGATTGAATTATGATCTAAAGAAGAGTAAAGGAAAAAGAATCGAATAATCATTCTATGATGGAAATCAATAGAATAACTGTTTATTTTTCCTGTGTCCATAGCGAGTATACACTATACAACCAAATAGAAACATCCCCGGGATGATTCATGAATTTGTAATAGATCGATGAGATAAAGGATTTGTTAGTGAGAACTTTAAAACTAGAAAGGAATTTTCGAATTTTTATGGAATTGTAGTCTAAATCGAAATAGAACCATGGGTGAAGAGTATCCATTAATCATACATGGTCTAAAAAACATAAACCCATCAATCAATCAGTGGATTCGCTCAAATTCATTGATTTAATCCGGTCTATTTGGGCTGGTCATCCCTATCGAAACAAAAATCGAAAGTATTCATATAAATATGAATTAATTATAGTAATGTCTCGCTATTTCTTCGGTTTATGAGTCATAATCATTGTGTAGGAGAGATGGCCGAGTGGTTTAAGGCGTAGCATTGGAACTGCTATGTAGGCTTTTGTTTACCGAGGGTTCGAATCCCTCTCTTTCCATACTTTCGCTTAATTCGCCAACATTCCTAACTGTAACAAATCAAACAACAAGAAATACCATTTAATTTAGTAGTAGAACATAACAGTTAGGTCCTTCTTTTATTTTAATTTTAATATATATTTGACTTTTCATTGCTGCGGTACGTAAAATACTGGTAAAGTAAAGTACGGGCAAGGAATGAAAATCTTTCTGCCGATCTATGATACATGAATAGGAAAAATCCAGGGAGGGGTGGGATATATGAGTCGGAGAAAATCCGGACCAAACCCCTGACTTTAAACCTTAAGTCAAATTACTTTGGCAAAAGAAGGGGGCAAAATTGTCCGAACTCTTTGCTTTGTATTTTATTTAGGGTTAAGTCTGACGGGAATAATATTCTACCACTAGCAATTCATTTATTTTTAAACCGACCCACTTACTATCTATTATTTGATTGACTAATCCTTTATATGGGAATGGGTGAAGGGTCAAATGTTTGGGCAATTCCTTACGGGGGGATGAATCAAGATAATTTTTAATTAGAGTTCTGGATTTTTGTTCATCCCTCGCCATAATAGTATCTTGGGGTTTGCAACGATAACTTGGTATATCTACTATACGACCATTAACTAAAATATGTCTATGGTTAACTAATTGGCGGGCTGCCGGAATAGTCGGAGCCATACCCAACCTAAAAAGGATGTTATCCAAACGCATTTCAAGTAATTGTAGTAAAACCTGACCTGTTGACCCTTTGGATTTTCTAGCGATACGCACGTATTTAAGTAATTGTCGTTCTGTAATACCATAATGAAAACGCAATTTTTGTTTTTCTTCTAGACGAATACGATATTGAGATCTTTTCCCGGAACGTGATCGGTTTCTAAGATGAGTTTCGTCTCTAGGCCTTTTATTAGTTAATCCAGGCAAAGCCCCTAGACGGCGTATTTTTTTGAAACGAGGCCCTCGGTAACGCGACATAAAGACTCCTTTCTTTTTTCTTTATTTATTTTCTTTTTTTATATTTCATTTTACAAAAGAAATCGAAATTAAAACTGAACTAAATGATAAATGAAGCGAAATCCCCTGAAGTATTGTATTACAATAAATAATAAATAATGAAATGAATTATTATTGTATAAATATCCTATACGCTTTTTATTATATATTTAATTTTGTATTTTTATTTTAAAATATGTAAGTAAAATAAAAGTAAAAGAGAGGGTTAAATCTCCGCACACCAAATCAGGAAAAAGACTCTTTCTTTTCCTTTTATTCATATGAATAAGAAAAGAAAGGGGACCTTATTGTTTGTTCTTTGATTTCAAAAAATTATTCATCATGTAAAATAAATCGAAAAAAAAAAAAAAAAAATAGAGAAAAGCCGGCTATCGGAGTCGAACCGATGACCATCGCATTACAAATGCGATGCTCTAACCTCTGAGCTAAGCGGGCTCACAGAAATTCTACATACATAGGAATTCGATAAACTATACCTTAGTCTAGGCTTAGCTATTAAATATTATTAACTATTCATTTTTATTCTTTTATAATAAAAAAAAATTTTATTTCAAATCAAATAAATATTGAATTTCGTTTTTTTTATTTCTTTCATTTCTATATATTTTTTATTTTTGTCTAGAATAATTAAATTCTATTTAAATTCTATTTCGTTCTATTTAGAAATTATATGAAATTTTATTTCTATTTAGTTTAGTGAGTCTATGAATTTTAAAATTCATTTCAAATCAAAATTGAAAATAATTATATTATTAATATAAATGGATATTTATTTTCATTTTTGTTTTTTGTTATAGTATATAGGTCTGCCCTAAGAAAAAAACCTAAAAAAAGGAAGGAAAGGATAAGAATAAAAAAATTCATTAAAAAAAAAAAATTCGAATTATAAGAATTTAGAATCGATAAAGATGAAATCCAGATAGATCATAATAACATAATAAGATAGAAGATATTCTTTTGCTTTCATTCAGAGACTAAGATGAAAAACAAAGAATCGAACCCTTGAGTATTAAAAATTGCATGGGAAAATAAAAGGATAAGAAGATATATATGGTATATATCCATCCATATTGAGTTGCAGCTACAGAAATGATAGAATCATTTCTAATTAGACCAAATCAAAAATAAAATATAGGCTTTCGATAGAGATGAAAGAAGTTAGACAAAAAAGAAAAAAGGAGGAAACACCTTTCGATCTAGTAATCGGTATAGTAATCCGTATCAAATCTAATGAATTCGACGGTTCCGACATAAAAGAATAAAAAAGAGGGGGGAAAGACATTCCACTGAGATCCTAATTTAAAAAAAAGAAAGGGGGATATGGCGAAATCGGTAGACGCTACGGACTTAATTGGCTTGAGCCTTAGTATGGAAACCTACTAAGTGAAAACTTTCAAATTCAGAGAAACCCCGGAATTAATAAAAATGGGGCAATCCTGAGCCAACTCCTTTTTTCAAAAAAAAAAAAAAGAAAAAAATAAGGGTTCAGAAAGCAAGAATAAAAAAAAAAGGAAAGGTGCAGAGACTCAAAGGAAGTTGTTCTAACAAATGGGGTTGACTGTGTTGTGTTCTTATAATAATTCTTCCGTCAAAACTTCAATAAAAAAAAGGGTAAAGCATATACGTAGTGAACTATATCAAATGATTAATGACAACCCGAATCCGTAATCTGTATTTATATATATATAATCTGATAATCTGAATTATATTTTATATAATATGAATATGAAATATATATTATAAAATAGATAATT